CTTTGAAAGCTGTAGGCCTGGCTTCGCTTTCGTGTGCGGTGTTGTGTAACACCAGCACCCTCCCTTTAGCCCTACCGAGGAACAGTAAAGTTCCACTCTCTCTAACGGATGAGTAGGCAATCTCGGCACTAAACTCATTGCAGAAAGAGACAGGCAACACGACGGATTTTTAAGGTGAGTCTTCAGCTGGGGGAACAATGATTCTTTCCCCTAAAGGGTAACAGAATGGGGTGGGGTCTCCTCTACTCGCTTTCCCACACTCCATTCGATAGCTGCCTAAGAGCTTATTCGACAACAGTAAGACGACTGACTGATATGAGATTGAGCGAGGAAATGCCAAAGCCAAGGCTCACTCTCTCTCCTGCGCTAGTTAATCATATGCCATCCTTAGAGTGCAGCAGGGACACCTTTAAAGGAGAGTGAGCCATCCCTTTAAGAAGGGCCTTATCGCAAAAAGTCTCTTTGAAAGGTCACTCTCATTAAAAGAAAAACTTCCTCTCTGTCGAGGATTTTCCTCACTAAGCTTTCAGGAAAGTCAGGACAAGGACTATAAACGATTGTAACAGAGACAACCCCGTCTTCTCTTAGCTATATGCTAAACACTAGTCTTTGCCTTTCATCGCTGCGTTCCGGTTAGTTCAGGCCGGTCGAGAAAATCCTCCGAGTGACTGACCATCACTGACGACTCGTGAGCTCGCAGGGCTCATAGGATGGGATCGAAGAGGAAAGCCCTTCTCTTCATTTCATTGACGGGTTGGAGAAATGTTCACGACGTAAGTCAGTGGAAGCAAACGGGCAATCGGCTGCCTAAAGGACCCCATTTGTGGTTGAAGGCTAAGTTCATTCTTCGATATATCTCACTCCGCTATGCTAGAAGACTGAGCAGCTTCAGTTTATTACCAACCTCGAGTTCCACAACTATTGGGTAAAGCCTAAACCTTACTCCTTTCCTTCTATCGGAACTGGCAACAGATCTCTAGATCCGATGCAACTAGAAGTCAGTCGATCTTCGTTCTTCTCCGTCTGAGAATGGTTTCAGTTCAGTCCAAACCTTTTTTGTCGAGTGAAACTCCGCTTCTTAAGAGCTTCTTTGGACAGACTCACTCCCTTACTCGCTGGGTTGGTCTAAGGTTGAAAGATCAGTCTATTGCAACTCGAAGACTGACTTCCCTTCCAAGTAGTTAGTGCTGTAGTGAAGTCTTCTCCTGAGTCTAGCAGGGAGCTTATCCGGGAATATCTTGATTGGTCAACAACTAGCTCCTACTCCTATTCGTTTAGTCGATCTGGGCATACCATGTCAGATTACCAGGATTCAGTGGAATCCATCTTTGATTGAAACTCTGATTCTTTCTCTTTTCATTCGGGTTAGCTTCTTTTACTTTCCCTCCTACAATTACAATGGGAAGGGACGAGACAAAGCCTTCTTCTAAACTAAATAAAATAGGATTCCGCTTTCACTGTTCTCAAGGTATCTCCTGACTCGAAGATTAGGGCTTCTTCCCAGCCAGAGGCATCCGAAACTGGAGAATCAACCCTCGCATAAAGAGACGACTAAACTATACGCGGCAGGTTGGTCTAAAAGGGAAAGAAAAAAGCGCCCTGGGGGAAGTCTTGAAATGAAAAAAAGGTGACATACATTCCATTCGGGGACATAATAGTGATGACTATCGAGCACACTCTGTTATATCGATCCCAATCAATGGTTTTTTGGGGAAGTCGATGTTTGCTTTCCCCTATGCTTTATGACATCTTTTCTCTTCTCCGTAGTGATCAGTGTATGCACGTAGCATCACAGTCAATCTTTCATGCTAGGTTCCGGGTAAACGGGCAACTGACCGATCGACCACAGGGAGGGAAGGCAACAAAGATAGATTTACCAATACAAGAGCGAGAGCACGCCACGCATCATTCACAGATAAGAGCCGCTATCACCCCTACTCTCTTTGAAGCTTGCCCCCGGGCTGAAAAGCCGTATCGCACGAGTACACACGTCTATCACGTTTTTCAGCTTTACTTAGCATTTCTAAAATGGGAAAATACCGAGCTTTGAAAACATAAAGAATGCTGTGTATGGTGAAGGCTACCAACCTCCCTCGCCTCATAGAGGGGGATATTTCCTTTCTTTACGGGGCGCAAGATGCATAAGTTCCCCTCTGCTTATTCAACATCAAAGAGTTTACCACGTTGAAGCTATTTCGAACTCTGGTAAATAGTTCTCTTCTGACTATGTAATTTATGATGGAATCCCTATATACTTATACCATTTCTTATGGTACCTCGGATATATATAAGAATTCTTCGAACAGCTTCCATTCCTCTTTAATTTAAAGGCAATTCCTTCTGGCCCGCAGCCTAATGTGGAAGAGACAGCGGCCTTTAGCGGGACTGTTGTCAACAATCCTGATGCCAGCGTTCCTAGCGGGCAGATACAACCGATTCGCGTAAACGGAGCGAAAGTGGACCAGAGCCCAAAGTGGTGCGCAGTGACGGAAGTTTTCATCTTTCTTGTTGACTTTCGTTGTAGCCCGTCTTTACAACACTTGGAAAAAAAGCTTGACTTAGCTCAAGCAATGCCCATTTCTTTTTTTTCTTGATTGAATGCCGGCCGGAACTGACTGAATCTATCTTACCGGAGAATCAGTTGCTAGCCTGAACTCTATGACAGCCGTCTTCAATGCCTTCTGTGCCGGGACAGTCTTGAGACTGACTTCTCACATAATCACATAGTAGAGAAGAATGCTGCTATTCGGAGAATCTTGCAAGCGTACTTCAATCTCTCGTTGGCGCACACTCTGGACTTGTCGATCGTTATTCTATATGATAAGTGAAGGAATGCTGGATCGAATGCATGAAGAAGTGAGAGTGGATTGAGAAAGTCCTGCCCAATATGGCTTCGCCTTGAGTGGACAGAGAAAGCTGCATGCAGGTAGTCTGCCGGTCACCGGGAGCTAAGGTCCTTCTCAATTGTTTCACTGCAGATAGCATCCATACGACAGAATGCGCTCTTAGCAATTGAATCATCAATTGTTCTTGTGCTATAAGAAGCTCTTACAGTAAGCGCTGCAATATCCCTTATTCTTGGTCTTGTTGGAATAAGCGCTGCTAGTATAGTATGTTATGCTGGAACTCACTTTTTCTAACTAGAAATTGAATAAGAGAAGATAAGCACTTTGACGTTCGCCACATTGGGGCTATGGGAGTCGAACCCACTTCTTCCACGACCCCCCCACTCAAGAACGAGACTAGCGTGATGTAAGACAGAAATTAGCGCTCTTCTTATTAGACGAGATTTTCAGTCTTGATTCTAGCTGCTAGAATTGGATGCTTTCCTGGTCTGAGTCAATGCCCAAAAAGTGAAAAATTCACCAGATGAAAGAGACCAAATGCAATAGCAAGACCTCTACTCCCAATATAAATAAAACCAACAAAGAGGCATTAAGGAGGAGTGCTCAAGCCCAGGGGTGGTAATCAGTTCCGTACATACTTACGAGCCCCTTCTCTCTATAAAGATTAAAATCGTCTTCTCACCTTAGTACACGGAAGACTGACTTAATCAGACAGTTTCACATAATCTTACTTCAAGGGTCGTTATGAGGTTAGGTATAGAAAGAGTTCGAAGTGCATTTTCGAAAAAGATTCATTCACAAGAGAGAGAATAGAAACTAGATAACGTAGTGACTTAAATATGTAAATTTAAGTTATTCCGTTACGACTTTGCGGAGAGCAGTGCCCTATTGAATGAAGGTTGAAGACCAACCCGCCTGGAAAGCTAAGAGTCGGCAAAGACCTAGCTGTCGAGGAATGAAAGAAGTCGCTTTCTAGGGGAAGGAGTACGAGGAAGTCAAGTCACAGGCAAGCAAGCAAGAGGCTAAGAGCTATCTCCCAACCTCTCCCTTATTGACAAAATGAGAGGGCAATTAGCATATAAGAATTCCTGCCCTAGAAGATCGCATTTCTGACTTGAGCACGAATTTCATTTGTATTTGAGCGTAAAAGCAGCTGCTTTGAAGGTTGGAAACCTACTGGTTCAGCCAAGAACCAGAAACCGAATGAAGGAAGCGAAGATCAGAGTCAAAATATGCCGTGGAGAAGAGCTTACTTATGAGCGGAAGACGAAGTCGCAGGGGAACCTGTGGCTGGATTGAATCCTTCTCAGGAAGAGCTGATGCTTGCTGGGTCTTTTTGTCTAGCAGCTATGGAAAAGCCTATAGTATAGGGCTGGAATCGCAAGAAAACCCAGTCTCCAACTGAAAATTCCCTCTCACTTCTATGTTTATCCTCATATTGCTTCATTCTAACTTGTGCCCTTGACTGTCCTTCGAAATCTGTATGACAGTCGACTGCTCCCTGAGATGACTCTCTGCCGAGGCAACATTGGAACCTTCAGGCTGGGGCATAGGTATAAGTGTTGGAGCATAGCGATAGAGGGCTTCAATTCAAATGGGGTCATTTTCATTGTGGTATGATAAGTAGTGTCGTACCACCACTAAGGATAACCACTTATATACCACTTCTGTGGCGCGAGTGGCCTTCTGTGCTACTCATTAATAATGAATCTGGGGTTAAATAACAGAATTTGATGATGTTAGAGCCCCCTTCAATAATAGGTCCAGCTATTTTTCATTCCTCGGAACAAATTATCAAGCTAGTGCTACTGCCTTCCTTCGTGCGCCTTCTTTTATTTCTGTGGCTTTACTGGTACGAGCCGCGATCCCAAGTCTTGTTCGCATGCTTCCGGAACTTGTTCGTCAACACCAGGTCAGCAAGTGGCTCTTTCATCAGACATGGCTATGCTCACCATATTGCAGTATAATGGGCGATATCTCCTACGCTGTCTTTGTGGATTCCCACCGAATTCCAAGTAGTCTTCTCTTTCTGTGCGGCTTTCTTTATAGGGATCCTGCCGGCACGGTACTCCGTTTCCAGCAAGTTCGTGAAGGTCCAGCAATTTTCAAGGGGATGTTGTACGTACCGATTTGACAGTACTTAGGGTCCTAAGTACGACTTCGTTTGGCCTGTGTTCCAAATTCAATGCTCAGGCAGCTCAAAAGCCTTATTCTTCAACAGTCTAGTACTTCGGGGCAGTAACTCAAAGTGGTACCAGGTCAGTCCCTAACTATCTGCTTCCACTAAATACGCGGTAACGCTAACTCATGTGCTGAACACAGGGTCAGTCACGGACCTCTTAGGTTTTTTCAGAAAGAACCAAAAAATTATCGTTAAGGTCCCATAGATAGAACCTGATACGAAGTACTGAACATAAGACCTATGTAAGGGAGTCAGTCCTACTCATAAAGGTGAAGGACCAAGCACTAGATCGTTGAAAACAAAAAGAAAGACTGACTTTTAGATAACTTATTTAGGAAGGAGCCATCGTAACTGCTCGCCATCGGAATAGGCTTTCAAGGCAGCTGCCAAGTCAGCCAGTAAGTAAGCAGGTAATAGTCAGCCAGCAAGCTGGGCCGTTCTTGCCAGTTCGAGTACGAGACTTCGGTGTAGTAGTACTATAACGGTTTTGACACATACTAAGGACTCCTTTTGTAAAGCAACTTATTGTGCTTTTATTCCAGCCAACGAAGCTCCGTCTAATCTAATAGGGGCTCGGTTCGGTTCACCCATCATACCTACTAAGTAGAAGGCAGGCGAACTCGGACCAGTGCAACAAAGTTTAGACTCTCGCGATTGGACTCTATAACAGAAGAGGTTGTGCAAAAAGGAAAGGGAAAAGAAGCTTTGCAAAAGCTAAGGCCGAAGCTCTTTGGGCGATATTATAGCATAGCGCATTTCCTCATGATTAGGGTGATGTGGTTGTTCCATCCGTTTTCTTTATGGAGGGATCTATTATTCAAGATATTCTTGAAAGGCGGATTGACAAGTGCGACGAGGAGATGGAGATTCCAGAAAAGTCTACGAATAAGTAAGTGAAGGCTTGGCTTACCAGCTCAAGCAAGAAGAAGCTATAAAGTCAAGCCTATTGAATGGTGGCAGAGGGAGTGGAGGTCTAAAAGTCAGAAGAGAACACTGTGCAAAGGGTACGCGACCACAACACACTGTTGTCCCTTTTTTTTATTTATTTTTATTCGCACTAGGAGTAGCTGTAACTTAGCAATTCGATTGTACTCAGATCGAACAATGAATGTAAGTGTGCTCTCTGGGCCTTACTTATTGATGACTGATCTACATTCTCAGCTGATGACATTGAATGATTTGAGGACGCTGGGCGGCCAAGCTTGCTTGCGCTTGGGCTGTTTCGCCGTGGCTTGGGGTATAACGGTTTTCAAGATCGACGAGCACCTCACACTGCCATGCCAACCGCAGCGAATCAATTTTGGGGTGATCTTTGACCAGCCGATGCAGCGGGAATGGGATATTGAATGAAAGTCAATCGAAGAGACAAGTGACTTCCCCTTTTTTTCGCTAAGGAAATCTGCTAACACTCTAAACGATTCCTGAGACGACTGTTCTCTATGGCTAGAGAACAGCCTACATCCGAACTCATACCTACAAGCCTATGGATACTGGCACCTATTCTATTTCCATTGGACTTAAAAAGTCTTACTTATTTCGCGGGACCAGGGCGGAAAGACGAGTTACTATTTTCACGAGCTCATTTGGACTCATAAATAAAACTCCTATTGATTGGCAAATGCTCTCATGAATAGATCTGCCTTGCACAAAGCCTGCCTGCTCCAAAGATATAATAGAAGGAAGAACCACACTGAGCCTGTCATTAAGAATCTTGGAAATCCTTTTTTAAGAAAAAGGAGTCAAGCTAATAGGCCTCATATCAGAGAAGGAATTAGGGGATGAAACTTTAGGAATAAGCATCAAAGTAGTTGCAGTGTAAGCAGTAGGGAGGGGGGCACCCCTGAATAAATCCTGAATGGCAGCAATGACATCATCCTGGATAATAGACCAACAAGACTGAAAAAATGACCAGTGATCTGGACCAGGGGCTGAGTCAGGATCAAGGCCAAAGACAGCACTATGAATCTCAGATTCAGTAGGAATAGCACATAACGTGATGTTGTCTTATTCAGTGATGAGGCAAGGGATACAATTTCGAAGGGCACTCTGGTTGTCACAAGCTACTGAAGTAAAGATGTTAGAGTAATAAGCTACACTTCCCCTATATCCTTCCTATCAGTAATAAAAGAACCATCTTGGGGCTGGAGCTTGAAGTTAACTTGTTTGGCCTTCTTTGATTGAAGCATGGAAGTAGGCTGAGTTTCTGTCACCGCAACCACTTCATTCTAGATTGGTCTCTTAGGATACTTTCTTCCCTATTAAGATTGAGAGCCAGCTCTTTGTGAGCATCTATCAGAGATTGATTGGTAGCAGCAGACCACTGAGACTGAAGGGCATCCCGATCGATTCAATCAACAAAGCAAGTGTTGTGAGCCCACCGGCGAGTGAGGGCTAAACGGTATTTATAGATTGAAACTAGAAAACCTTAATTCCTGAACTAGCCTCATGAACAAGCCAGTCTCAACTTTCCTGTTCAACTTTCTAGTGCGTCTATCTAAGGATAGATCTCGGTATCTGTGGAGAGGAAAAGAATGAATCCTACTAATGCGTCAAAATCTAAAATTTATCTGTATTCCCCTTTCTTTATAGGTCTCGTGTTCCCCCTATTGAACGAAATGCAAAAACCACATACCCACAAACTTGTCAATAAAAAATTCTATGTTAAATTTGACTACAAAAAATTCTATGTTCCACTTGACTCCTACCCATACCGTGTTCAATTTGTATAGTTCCCATACCGTGTTCAATTAACTACCAATTCAATCTTGAGATTTAGTAAGAATAGCAGACGGTATACTAGTCAGGACTCTTCTTTTCTACGAACAAGTCAGTACTCGCACTATTGGGAGAACATGCGTCAAAGAAGGTCGTTTTCTTTTCCGTCCTCGCACTATTGTACGAATTTATCCCTGTACCTAAAAAAGTCTTTATTTCACGCTGGAGCATTTGTAAGCGACGGGATCTTAGCAGCTTCTTCCCGAGTTGCATTAGCTAAAGTGGATCTACGATCACGGGAACTAATCAATCGGTCTGTTCTGCCCCATAAGCATCTGGATGGTCTACGATCAGTGCTATTCGTACACCCTATGCCTGATTTCGCAACTTCAACCCTTTCCCTATCCAATGTAGCTGTAACTGCGCCTTATTGGCTTCTTTTCTTTCACAAGCAAGTACGCAAACAGCCTTCGGTTCCTAACAAGCTAAGCACCTACCCCGCTGGCCTGGGGAACTACGAACTACTAGTTTAGCCTATCTGGCCTAACTAGCTTGTTAAAACAACCTGATCGGGACCTCTACCACTCTTGTAGATCACTGAACTATGCGCCTATCTTCGCTTTTCGATCAGCCGTTGCTCCCCGCCTACGAACTCCGGCTCACTTCCAGCTTGGATCACTTCTGGCTCGCTTAGCCCTAGCTCGAAACAGCCAACTCACTTCGCCTACGCAACGAAGAGAAGTAGTTTACTTGCTTAGCTCGAACATGCCAACAGCATTCCGTTCACTTACGCAAGATTCACTCGTTTACTTGTTAGCTAGCGCTATTCCACATCTTAGCTTTCAGGGAAGCCCACGGAGCGGTTCTGAAAGAACGTAGTGGTGAACGAAGTTGACTTTGACTTATAGCATTTCTCCTTCTCTTAGCTGAAGGCTTATCCATGAATCCGGACTTGAAGAACTTGAGGGCATAGGATTCAATCCAGCCACAGGTTCTCCCTATGGCTACCTTGTTGCGAACGAAAGACCGGATCTCTATTCTTCCAGCAATCTTCTTTTGATGATAAAAAAGAAAGAATAGCAACTACATCAACAACTTTGATTCCTGACGTAAACGGCCGCTCAAGAGACTGAATCTTTTTTAATTCATTTTAATTTCATTTATAAATTTTTTTTTAAGTCGAAGAGTGACTACTGATTTCTGCTCGTAGTTCCTCTCTTGTTAGTTCGTATACAGTACTCGCGCAACAGCGCTTACAGCAGCTCGTAGCTATTATATGCAATGCATGGGGCTTCGGTACATCGGGGCTATGGTAGAAAATAAAAACCAAATTCAATTCTTCCGAACCCATCCACGAGTAGCTAGAAAACCCTTTTTCTTTATTTACGATAATTTATGTGCTTCGGTGTTTTTCCACTTGGCTGTACAACATGAGTTTCAGGCCGACAATGAAAAACTCCACCAAAAAGTCTTCGGGTAGATTTGGGATTTGATTAGATAACGTGAAAACTTTGTTTGCAAGTAAGAAATGGTTTACGTTTGTCGTAGCCAATCCTGTTCTTTGAACTGAAGGATGAACGAATGCCCTCATCTTCGGCTGACTCTCGTTTAGAGGAAATTTGACCCTACCCACTTCTTTAGGCTCCCCACCTTAAATGGGCTGGGCTCTACTCCGCAAATGAAATTCATAAAAGCCCGTTGCAACCACCTTTCGAGGAAAGGCAGGGCACACATCGCTTTCTTCTTCAATCTCTCATCTGGATAGAGGCCTATTCCTCGCCATAACTGGACAATTCTCTTCTTGGGGCATAGAGAGTCAGCTAAATGCACAGGTAGGCCCTTTTGACCCTTTAGGAGGAAAGCGAGTTAGCTGGTACGGGCGGACCCAGAAAGAAGAGAGGAGGGTTCACCACCAGTCAAGAAAGGAAAAAGTTGGTTCAGCATGGCAAGCGCAACCTCTCGCCTAGATCGAGATCCTTGGGTAGAAGATCTCAATGCGATCTCTTCGTTATCATATCAAAGCTGCTTTCCACTCTTTTCCCGGGTGGAGCTTCTTTAAACGCAGCAGGCCCCGCGAGTAGTCGAACAAATGAGAGGTTGTCGACGAAGGGGTCAAAGGTTGCGCTTGCGAAAATCCGAAGGTTGCGCAAGACCCCTTCAACCTCGCCCGCGTGTTAGCTTGCTTGTACTATCGCTCGCCTGCCTGACCTGCTTTCTGGCTAGCTTCTTTATGGCAAGCGCTACCGTAACCTAGCTAGCGCTACATCTTGCTAACGTCGTCTGAATTGCCTTGCAAGCGCTACATCTATATGGCAAGCCCACGTTTCGTCTCCCATTGTAGTCGCCTTCTTCATATGGCAAGCGCTACCCGTCGCTTGCACTACATTGTCTGACGATAACCTTGCCTGACCGCTTCCGCTCTGACTGAGCTGACCGTCGCACCTGACTTCTATATCCCATTATCCATAGATCTCCTTCCTTATCGTTGCCGGTCTAAGCAGAAGGTTGCTAAGTCAGATGTCTGGTGAACACATTCGTAATGAGTATGGGTCTAGTAGGTGTACTAGGAAGGAAGCGAGGTACTGAGTTTAGCGTCGACAAGGCAAGTAGTGGATCTTTATTATCAATGATATGGGAGACAGTCAAAGCATCAGTCTCAGCATCAACAGAAGAAAAGGACTGACCGACCGCCGAGATCCCGAAGGCTCGAACTTTTTGCTAGCTTTGAAACATGGGCCGAAGGAAAGAGGAAGACCAAACAAAGTCGCGGTCAAAGCAAAGAAAAAGATGCCAAAAAAGATTCACTTTAGCTTCTAGCTCGCTTAGTGTAGGTTGCTTGCAATCCTGACATCCCGAGTTACAGTTTGGGGGATTGATTACGTGGCTGAATCTCCCATTAAGGAGCTTTCCTACGTTCCTGTCCTTGATGTCTCTCTCATTCCGAGGTGAGGGTGAGGTTGCTTGCAAGACTTTCGATAGCTGGCTCGGCCGAACGGAATCACCGATCTAGATACTAGATAGAAGGGTCGTTCACTCCCTATTCTTTGAGAGGTTGCTTGCGACGGTAGCATTAGCTAGGCAATCAAGGCGGGTCGAACAGAGTCAGTCCTAGGGTGAAGATCATCGGATGGAAAAATGGATTGAGCTGGCTAATCACTTGATGACCCGGTGGAGAATGGGAACAGAGAGTCGCTCCCATAAACGAATGAATGGGACTCCTGGTCCTGATCGAACCAGAGATTCCGACAACCCGGGGAATCGGCAGAAAGAGATGGGTCGGATACTGGAATCTGCCCAAAAGTCCTGACTTTTTCGAGGCAGGGCTTCGACCCGTATCTGGCCAACTCCTCGAACTGCTGGGTGCGACATATTCATGGACTGGCAAAGCGAACTCTCAATTTGATCAGGAGAGCCTAGAGAGCTCTCTATCTTTCCCCAAATTCCGACTAGCGCGGTTATTTTTCTCGACCAATTTGAATTCAATTTTTTTTTAATTTTAAGTGAAGTAGAGTAGTAAGTAGCTAGGCGGGTTTCAGCGCATGCTGCATTTAGAATCTCCAAATCAATTAAAAGCGCCTATGATAGCGTATGATTTTTCCCATTTGTGACCGACGGTTGCTTGCAAGAGGTGGCGATCGGCAGTGTTCCAAAGCGCCATAACGACTTGCGTTAGAGCGTTATGCCAAACGATCCCCAGCACCTGTAGTTATGGGGATCGCCTTCGGCTTGCTTTAGTCGCTTGCCTGAGTTGCGTTGCTGGGATCGCCTTCGTCTTGCTATACTGTTTCCCTAACGCATGCTGGTTACCATAAAGACACCGAGGGATATCGCATGCGCTAGTTTCGGGGATGTTGTTTACACTACTAAAGGTAACAACTAAAAGTGCCGGAACGACTCTAGTGGTGCAAGCGAAGGTTTCAGTCTTGTCGAGCGAAGCAACCACTAGTCGCCCTTAGTGCTCCAAAAACCCTTTCGCTTGCGTGAGCAACGGCCCCTAGCGCCCAGAGCAAGCGCCTTTAGTGTTCCCGACCGCCTGCCTTTCGGCCTTAGCGTTCCAAACAACCAGTAGTGTGACCGATCTGTGTTCAAAACAACCGATGACGCTAGCGACGACTCGTGGGGCCCCCTAACGCCGAGCAAAAAGGACTAGTGCTATAACGACGAGTGGTGTGGTCCTAACAACCTACTATGGTAACGACAACTCGTAGTGGTCCTAACTACTAGCAACAACCACTACGGCAAGCGCCACAACGACGATAACGCTAGACCGTAATATAGGCTTGCGAAGCAACCACTCGTTGTTCCCCTTGGTAACCTTGCTCCGCAACCATCGAGTCGGCCTTACCAAAGACAACTAGTGTTCCCAAAGACGGAAGAACGACATGCGACGGAACAAGACGGTAAAGCAACCACTCGTTGTCGTTTAGTTGTCCGTCACTCGTAGTCTCTGCGTCAGAGGTGGTTGTTCGGAAGGGTTTGACAACGTAACAGACAGCTAGGCAGTTACTACGCAACACACATTGGGGTGGTGCAACAATGGAACGACTAGTAGTCTACGACTAGTGGTGTTACGGAACAACTACCCGACGAGTGGTAATAACGACAACTACAGTAGGTTTGACAGTAGCGTTAGGACGACTGGTTCTCGTAGTTGTATTGCCCTAACGCAACGACTCAAAAAACTACGAGTGCTCCCAAGACGATGAGACGCATGCGCTATACCGTCGAGTATTGCTTGCGAAGCAACCGCAACTCGTTGTAGGTCCTCTCCTTACATTACAGTCGAGTAGCTTTCACTCCTTCGCTTGCAATGTGCGGTTGGTTTACCTAACGCATGGCTTCCCCAACGCCAATAGTCGCATGAGTTCTCCTAGACCATAACCCATGCCTTGAAACAAACCGCATGATGCGTTCCGGAGTTGCCGTAGTTCTGTTACCGCCTTGTCGTCTTGGGTTGGGAAGGATACGACAGGCTCAATTCAAGGACACTCAATTTCAAGCTCAATTTCAGGCTTTCGAAGCTCTGACGCTTTCTGTCGCATTTGTTCTATCTTTTGTTTACCTATCATTTTCACTTTCTTTAACCGTACTTAGGTAGCTCTTCGTTCGTTCGGCAGAGGCGTAGAGCTATCTACTTGGTCGCGACTGGCTCTGCTACGCTAGGTTCTCCCTATGGCGCTACGCGTCGTTCCCTTCGGTCGAGCGAATCCCATTGGTGCGAGAATCCAATCCCTATGTCTGAGGTCGAGCAGCTACGCTCTCCTTGGTCGAGGTTAGATCCTCGTATGTCGCCACTCTCGTCACTGGGCGTTCTCACAATTGCCTTGTTATCTCAGGACACTCTGCCAGGTTGTTCCTTGTTGACCGGCCTTGTGATTCTCGTTATAGAATGTAGTGCCCAACAGTTTAAAGGAACGGGTGAAGTCTCGGGATCCGCTCTAGTCGAGTAAGAGATTCCCCCTGTAGAGTAGTCTCCGTATCAGTCCATGGGCTAAGGTGCAATTGCCTTCTTAGAGCCAGTAACTTCGTACTGAAAATTGGAGAAAAAAGAGTTACAGAGGCATCTTCCATTCATCTCGATTTTGGTTTTTCCGCACCATATTTTGATCTCCCTCTTCTTCGATCCGGAATTCCCAGCAAATCCTTGACTCCTCGAATACAATGGGATTTCACACCTGGCGAATCTTTCACTCTACCTCCTCTTATTAAGACCATAGAATGTTCCTGCAAATTATGACCTTCGCCTGGAATGTGAGCAAATATATCATGTCGATTGCTCAACCGTACTTTGGCTATCTTACGTGGAGCTGAATTAGGTTTTTTCGGTGTTCTCGTTGAAACACGCGGGCATACTCCTTGCTTCTGGGGACATTGATCCAAAGCTCGAGTACGGTCCGTGCGCCGTTTTTCTTCTCTACCATGACGAATCAATTGATTTAATGTAGGCATCGCTCTTTCCTTTGTCCTTCCCCCCGATTTTTGCCCTCGTGGTTACTCCCGATCCGAAGCACCCCTTTTCCATTCATAGAGAGATCCAATCGTCAAAATCAATAAAAAGGCCATCATGGACCAAGATCCAAACGGATCAATCTTGTTGAGAGATACTGCCCAAGGAAAGGAAAAGGTGACTTCCGGATCAGGAATAATAAATAAAATAGAAACAAGATAAAATCGTATATCAAAACGACTTCTGGCATCACCGGAAGGATCGAAACCACATTCGTAGGCCGACAATTTTTCTGGATAGGTCGAACTATTGGAAGCAAATGGAAAAGGAAGACCGAGTGGGATCAAAGAAACTAGCGGACTGATCACTAAATAGATAAAAATAGGTGCAAATTCTGACATCACCACAGCCCACTTTGTTTTCTCGCTCCTTGCTCGCGGAGCGGCATACCGAAAAAAAGATAGGATTTGAATCGATGACTTAAGCCCTTGCGCTATTCCCCCCTGATCGCATCGTAGATAGCAGTCAGAGTCAGTACGCTTTCTATTCTCTTTCGAAAGTGAGATCACCATCGGCTTGTTTTGTTGAAATCGAGAAAGGTCACTCCTAAAAGCAACCTTTCTCTTATATACGATAAGACGAAAAGCATTTAGTTCGATCGAGTTCTATCTATATCTATCTTCAAATCACAGAAAATGGAAAGAAGAGCGCTTTTGCCAGCTAATCGACTTTACTAGAGAGTGATTACTAAACTTACTCTATGAAAATACAAGCGAAAGCTTGAAGAAAAGAGAAAATGCGAACTTTCCTTCGAAATTAATTAAAGTGGATTTCGGGAATGGGTGCGTCCTCTCAGCTTTAACTTGTCGCTATCTCAATCACTGAATTCAATTTCCATTTTTTGGATTGTACGGGTGCTGAGGGGCTTCTATATAAAGCGAAAGCCCTCCGGACAGAGGGAACGGAACCCGCGCATCTCTGTTGACTTTCTTTCCCTGTCTCTGCTTTCTCGATCCCGGTTCCTGCTGAATGAAACTCCTTTCCTAAAGCCAACTCACCCAACTGACCTTCCCAGAAATTTCATACTCTGTTGAATCTTCTGTTTGTGTTCTTGCGCCAGCTTGCCCTTTCCCAATCCTGTTCCCTGGGCAGCGCTCAGTAGCAACCTCTCTTTGCAACCGGGGTATTGCTTTCCCATGCACCCATTGATTTTGCTCGATGGGATATTAAGAAGAAGCAGCAGCCTCAGATGAGGAGATGGCCAAAGAGAGAGACCAGCCCTAATTGCTCTTAAGGTTAGTGAATGGCTTTCAAGGGCTGAGGGATATGGATTTCTTTCCCCCTGATATCGATTTATCGGGAGTGCTACTCTTTCCATCAAAGCAATCACACCCTAAATTCACACTCATTCTGCTCCACTCACACCCGAAAGAAAGCTAGCTCATCTCTCAGACAGGATCCGGTCGTAGAGACTGATTGATCGGTCACCAACCTGCAAGACCAAGAATTTGAAGAAAGATCTCTGCTTAGGCTTAAAATCTCTCTACCTCTCAAAGTCACCACTCTGTCCAGGTGTGGAGGTCAGAATCCCATCCTATCCACAGCATGCCGTTTCCGTCTATTCTTTTTCTTTCTTATGTTGTGTACAGGCGCTTCTGCTTCGGTGAATGGTCTTTCTCGGCCGGAAAAGCTTATCCTAATTCCTATCTCGGTAGCTTCATCTTCTTCGGGAGCTGAGAATACTTCTGCTGCCGAACCGGGAGGGAACGGTTGTACTAGAAGGGCTTACGATACCGATAAGAGTAAGACAAGAGCGACTTCTTTTTCGGTCACTGGTCTAGTTCCAGCAGGGGTAGGACAGGAGTACCAGTAAGCAAAAGGACTTCTTTGGGAACTCCATTGACATGCTTACACTACCGGGAGTTTCTTGCGCTTGAAGGGGTAAAGGGATTTCGGGGCTATCCCCTTCTAATTCATGATACATTCAGCCCTCTATCCGCTCATAAGAACCTCCGTTTTACCTTCACAGATTCCTATTCTATTCGCTAGAAAGTGAAAGGGTCCTTTAGCATTCCGAGTGATTTCAAAAGACTTTGCTTTATTAGAAAGAACTTATAGTAAGATATCCGTAAACCACTGATATGCCTCACTTTCAAAGCGGAAACTCTTGTAATGGAAGGCTGTTGCAGTAACTAAAACATCTTTGACTTCTTTTGTTAGGAAGACTAGCGGATTATCGAAATGAAAGTACCACTATTTGGCACAGGGTTGATAGAATAGCCAGCCAGCCAACCTGTAAGCTAGTAGTTTGGTTGATAAAGAGAAGGAAACCGGCCTATAAACCAGTCAAAGACTACCGGTTTAGTTATAAATTAGACATGGAAGTACGCTCGCTGCTTCATCAAAGAGAGGTGTCAGCTTCATCCATTGCCGGAAATCCTTCCTGCTGTCTGCGCTTTCCACTGTAATCTAACCCATCTTTATGCCTACTTACTCTGTAGGAAGTCTCATAGAATCATAGTTGAAAGTACTGATACAACATAGTAATGTTTATTTGTCCTAAAGGGAGAAAGAAGTTAGGTTCTTAGTAGCAGTGGGTATTGTCCAACGAAGTCAACTTAGATAAGGTTCTAGCTATGGTATCCTCTCTTTAAAGTCGAAATCCGGATGTATTCATTCTTTCTATTTGAGTTGCCCCTTTCCTCTCTTTCCCTTTGATCACCGACCCTGACTTTCAATCTTGGCCCCGTGATCCTTCCCCCTCCCCCCTTCCCGTGGTTGAGAACCCTTGCCTTTCTTACTAGATTTCCTGTTGATGGGGAAGGCTTGGCAAAGAAGCTTGTGTCGGAAGAGAAGTGGAAAACTAAGCTGTTCGGGCTTAACTTGAACCTGATTGCCCTAGTAGGAGTCAGAATAAGGTTGAGGCTTGTCTTCAAGAACTGACATCTCGGATCTTGCCATTGCCAGGAGCATGGATGCCGAGAATGCCCTCAGTCTATGTCTGTCTATATAGATAGGCTTTAAGAAAAAAAAAGGCAGCCGTAAGCCAAAAAGAAAGGCTTTTAAGGATCTTCGACTGCTTATAAATAAGCTAATAACAGATCTTTTGCGTCTTTCGAGATGACTCCCTTATTTCCTCCTTAGGAGCTAATCTCTTCTTGACTTGAAAGCCTTCTTCCCGGATTCCTCAACCTAGGATAGATCAATTGACTGTGTAAGCTCTCTAAGGTAGCTATCTATCTTTAATGAGGTTCCTAGTGAAGTCATTCTAATCTTCCCATGGTTCTAACCGGACGCTTATACTAGTGACATTCTATCATCCTGTCTCACTATATCAAGATTAGTAAGACCTTTCATCCTAGTTGTTCTCTTTCCTCTAGGCTAGAGAATATCTTCTTTCTAGATGTATTTCTTACTTAAAGCACTGGGAGAGAAAAAAGGACTGTAAGCATCTAGTTTGTGATAGCTTCCAATTGAAGTACCAGCCCCAGGGTTTAGACTATCAGTGCTTTGAGTGTCATCTCATCTGCCCTCCTCTAATCTTCTGTTTCTTCGAGCTGTACCAAAAAAAGAAGTTTCAGGGATGAAATTTGTGATATTACTTATTCTTACTTAACGAGTTACTTACTCAATAGAGAATCTAGTATCAAGAATAAAATCTTTATTACCTTTTGTATTTGTAGTTAAGATAGTATAAGATTTCAAGAGCCAGGGATAGTAGGACTAAAGTAAAGCAAGCAAGGCCTAAAAGGCAAGGTGCTCAGGTAAAGGCTAAGCTTAGTTGGATGAGTCCCTACAACTTATTTAATTAAAAATTTTCTTAGCAACGAATACGTTTTGAACCCTTTCGAGTGAGAGCTTAGGGATATGATTCCCAGAGATAATTTCAATCTGAAGAAGGCAACTCATCTCCTTAGCAAGAAAGCGCTTTAATCCATTAATAAAGCACTACTGACTGATTATACAGTCTGTTTTTCAAGGTAACTCGAAATATCGTAAGAGAAGAAGATGCCCAAAATTCCCATGCCTTTCTTGGTCGGTGTGCAATTCAAGCCTTCTCCTTTGACCCCGCTCGATGAAATTCCGCTAGTTATGAGTTGAAATCTGCTAGCATAGATGCTTTAATATAGCTGGCTAATTCCATCTCAGGTAATTGAACTCCCACAGGTAAAGGGAAAGGGGATACATAAAGAAAAGACTAGAGGTAATCTTCCTATGGTCGAGTGTATTAAGATTTCGAACCAGTCACTTCATACCTGCTTTATAAAGCCAATATTATTGCAACCCTAATGCTCTTCCCGATAATCCCAATGTCAAAGCCTAACCCCTCACTCATAGTTGGGCCCTAACGAACTCCCTCGATCAATGGGTGGATAGAAAGCGGGTACATGCTAGGGTCACGAAGTGCAAAGAGAGAGGCTTTCAGTCCATGCTGAAATGCTCAATTATAACCAGGCTTTTTCTTCTTCTTCGGAGGATGCATGAATAGAGTAGGTGAAGAGTGGCCCAGCCCCGGGCTTTGAATAGCGGGTTGATTGGGATCGTCCGAGGTTTGACTCCGACCTTGCTCATCTTTTCTAAGACTATCAGAAGATAAACTAGTTACTATAGACCTTAATCGTTCAATCTCTCTTTCTTTCATAGCATTTTGCTTTTGAACACACTTCAAGTTATATTCAAGTATCCTTTTTTCTTGTCCTGCATAGTCTGTCACATTCAATGGTGTAGTATCAACCCAAGTTTGGTTATTATCAAACACAGGTTCCCTCTTGGTATTCACTTTGATTCCTAGGTTCACTATTTTATCCGTCATCATGATGTTCGGAGATTCCCAATCTATTTGGAAGTTAGATACAACAGGGATCTGTTTAGTTTTGTGTAATTCAGCGTATTGTGTCTCAAACCATTCTTCATTGACCAATGATTTAGCTAGTCCCTTATGTTTCAGGATTCTTCTGTCTTCAGTTGTCAAAAGATAATAACTCTTAGGTGCTAAAAAGATACCCTTCTTAACGAAGTACTCCATCTTTCACTTACCCAATTCAGTGGAAGAGACTTCATCTTCAGGAATAGGACTGGCAAGAACAACAGAGTCCGTATCCGTATAGTAACAATCTTGTCTGGAAATGTATGGATACATATGGATCCGAGCGCATGCTGTGATCGCCGCTGCCAATTGAACTGCAGATATCTTAGGTGCACTCCACTCGGAGTCGGGAACCTGTTCTGTATTATTCTTGTAACTCACTATATAGTATTTTTCGCTCAGTTTATCAGCTAAGATGATATCACGTCTTCTAATTAAATCGGAATATCTATCGTGACCGCAGACCTCAGTTTGCGTGTATTCAGGGTGAATACAAAATCTTCCGTAGAGTGAGTTCGTTAAGATCTTGTATACATATGACATCGCATCATTGCCGGTTCTCTTAGCTTCTGTTCTTTTATCGAATAAGGTTGATACAAAGGTTTCGAAGGGGCTGGTATTCATCTTTTGAAACATGTAGCCTGAAAGAGGGGTGACACGGTAGCCTATGTTTCGTGCGTATTTTAACTCTTCACTGTAATAGACACCGACAAATTGACCTGTTGGGAAGATGAGTGTTTTAGATTTAGCATCCCTATATGGTAAGAAAGGTCGTTTTCAATTAGGGGGACACACTATATAAGCCTCAAGAAATCCATGCATGTTGTCTAAATCCTGATCTTCTAAACGATCCTGCCAGACTGGCTAACCCCCGGGCATTGGGTAGGTTTTCATGATAAAGGGATAGAGGGAGTTTACGTCGTAGTAGTAGAGGTTCTCACCGGAGGGTATATAAGAATCGGCATGGCCACCATAGTACCCACGACGAATGAATGTATCTTCATTTCGATTGGGGATATGGATGGGCCAGTTTTTTTGATCGTAATAGGCAGTACGATAAATCTCGAGAGCTAGCGATGAGAATGTCCTTTTTTTCACGATATCCACTTTATAGTGAGTATAATAGATTTCTTGAGCTGTATGCATGATACCACCTAGGAAAAGAATATCCTGTTTCATATACTCCAACAATTGATCTCGGAGAGGGATCAGATTCGACTCCTGCACTTCGTCATGCGGTATACTTCCTTTTGTCCCTAATCGGGGACAGAGATTTCTGGCTAAGTGATTGAGATTACCCGGGAGAAGCATAAGGGAATCCCTTAGACGAAATAGCATATACTTACCGCGATAGATCACTAACTCATATAGCCTGCTGTTCCTCAAAAGAGGTTGAAAACTGTACTTATCATCATAAGTAGCGAAATATTTCAATAAAAGAAGACCATCAAATCGCGAGAAGTTGTGGAAGTAGACTGTTTGAATTGATGGTTTTTTTCTAACAACGACCGCTATACGTTCTATAAAGTCGTACAACATCTTATTGCTCCTTTTATGGATTGTTTCAGATATATGAACCGGATAGTCTTCACTGAAATACGTTTCACTACTATTAGACCTCTCTGAAGACAGAGTATCACCGGGTTCTACCACTAAAAACCCCACTGCATAAGGCACATGAATATCGTGGATCAGAACTGTCTCTGTATCGGCTACAATGAAAGGCATCCTTCCCTTACTAGTAGGGTTGAGCGCTGTGATATGCTTATGATACTGACGTTTACGATGATCGATCTTCCTCGCTTCTTGATGTTCCACCACTGCCTCACTGTTCATGCTTCCCCCAATCAGGCTAGCTATCTGGTCTTCAGACAAATAACGCGGCTCATTAGTCTGAATAATAGATTTCGAAGCCAAAGTTGTATAAGATCTTTTCATCTGTTTCTTAGACCTTACCATTACCGTGATATATCTTCTCATAAGTGTAAACTATAATTAGAGTGACATTCATTCCATTTTAACATGGAGTTTTTGAACTTCCATAATTCTTCTTTAGAATCATTACCATATTTATCAATAGAGCTCTTATCATAGAGTTCACAGCTACCGCACATACCCGAAATATATAAAAGAATTGGATAATTCTAAGACCTTCTTCCTAGAAAGCGCATCATTTCTACGATGTGGCAAAACATGACGAAACAGATCAGTAAAAACCGAATCAGGAATAGGTTTATATTTCAAGTACTCGATGAAACGATCATCAGCCTTATTTACATCATAAATGCGATGCTGGCCTCCGAGAAGATTTCGCAAAATAAAACTGTTAATCTATTCCAATGATCCTGGCCCTTTCACAAACAGATCTATATAATAACCTGCTACTTCCATAGCAAAATGAGCAGTTGTTATGAAATCATCGTGTACTGTATATATAGGTATACCTTCGTTTACAGCATTGTTGATCATATAAAATGCTATATTAGCGTCTTTCTGATGAATGGAATTTGCGAAAATAGCAGCTGTAGTCTTTTTTCGATCACGTTCATGAGTGGGAATTCGTAGTGTGACTTGGCGCCGTTTCTTGTTGAAACGATCATATACCCATATATTGACAGCTTTCGATTTCAGAAAGTCCTGTATTGTTGTTAATACAGGCGTAGAATAGTAGACGGGTCTCCCCAAAGTGGACTAATCCATAGAAACTTTGAAGAAGGACCAGCAAGAGCAAGGAGAAAATCCGTTTCTTAAGGATCACACTGGACTGCCCTCCTTCCAAAAAGAATGAGAGTGCGTGGTACCCGCCTTGTTTCAAAGCCAGGCGGAACCCCCACTTCGCCAGCCCCTGATCGAGGAAGTACCCCAAATCAATGATGAAGTGGGCATAATCCAGAGGCAAAAAAAAGACACCCTCTCGAAACAAAGACTGTGGCGGATGTCAGCGGTTTAAACCCAAGTAGCTGTGGCCGAGGAGGGTTGGTAGTGGCGTCATGATCAAAGAAGTTTATATACACTCTGCATCTCCCGGAGTAGCATATCACCCCTTGTTAGCATTCCCTGCTCTCCGAAGATTGAGGAACAAGGTCTTCTTTTTTGAGAAAACGAGGGTCATAATTAGCGGATAGGGCCACGAAGGGAAGAACGACTTGAACCTGAGGATCACAACGAACTATATGCTTACCCGGTGGATGCGCGTCTTGCACTGTTCGACCTCTAACTAGAAATATCGTAAGAGAGGAAAGATCGTAAGTAACTTAGCGCGACATAACTTGTTTTGGAAAAGAAAGAACAAGTCTCTCCATTTTTTTGCGGGGAGCAGACAAAGAATGAAACAGATCAAATGATTGTTCTAGAATGGCTATTTCTCACAGTTGCTCCTTGTGATGCAGCGGAACCTCGGCAATTAGGATCTCAAGACGCAGCAACACCTATGATGCAAGGAATAACAGACTTACATCACGATATCCTTTTCTTCCTCATTCTTATTTTGGCTTTCGTCTCACGGATCTTGGTTCGCGCTTTATGGCATTTCAAAAAGGAAAGCAGGTCGGTTGCCGTTGGATTGGGTTGGTTCATTCTTCTTATTTCGCCCGTCTTAACTGTGTTTTACCTTCTCTGTTTGAAGGCAGGGGTTCTCCCCTTCTTTTATGCTGGCCTCTACAAGGGGGGTCTCTCCCTGGGGGGTCGCGCTGTCTCCTCCTTTTTGATCAGCAAAGGCCTATCAGGGGCCTTTGCTTTTGCCATTCCTTGTTTACTCCAGGTTTTTGCAGGAAACTCCGCTGTCCTGCAAATGGACTCGTCCGGTTCTGAGGGTTGGTGGGCTTATTTCCAATCAACGGAAAGCCCATCGACCAATTCTGGATCAGAAGGGGCCGTGCCTCACGGTAACCGTGCTTCCGTTTCCACGGATTCGGCATCGTCCTCGGGCAATGAGCCCGTGGGG